GATTCGAAACTGGGATTTTCTCTAGCCCCAACGGCGAACGAACGAACAAAGACAACAAGGACCCCCTATTAGTAAGCTTCAAGGAGCTCCTTTCTGTCCATTCAAACTGCCCAGGTAACGACAGCTTCCGCCTTCCTTTTCTCTCACTCCTTCGAGAAAGGTAGTACTAGGTGAGCTATCTTCTCTGTCGTCTTATCGACCCACCCTTCTAGTCGATTAACCTTTGTCACCTTTATGAGCTAGGGTGCAGGGTGCTCTTCAGGAATAAAAACCTCGGTCTTTGGAGTCAACAGCCTTTGGTTCATTTCAGTAGCCCGAACGAGAGTCGACTTATTTCAGTTTAGGATACTAAACCAGACTTCTCACCCGGTAAGGTGGTCCACCCACACTTGAGTGAGCTATCAGGCTCCACACATTCGTCGGCCAACCACTTCGTTCGGAAACTCAATCAAAAGGCGAACATTCTCTGGCTTCATTGAATGTCCACTTTTGAAAGCGAGTCAAGCTTGGAGAGGACAGCAAGTGAGGAAAGATTAAGGAAGTCGAGCTAGTCAATCCACACTTGCCTTTCCGCTCTTTCTCCGGAAGCTCCATTAGTGACGATTTTTTGCTTTCTAGATGTGGCCTCAGTCTTTGTATTCTCTCCTTCGTTTTTCACCCGAACTCTTGCAAAATCAGGCCTGGACCAAAGACCTCAAAGGTGTTGAAGGCGAACCCACCTTTAGTCGATGTTCCACGTTCTCCTTCCCTTTTCCGTGCTTCTGCTCTTTACGGAAGGCAGAGTTGAGTGGTGCGTCCTTTTCTTCATTCAAAGCGCAGGTCAAAACAAGCTACGATAGGCTCTAATCCAACCTGAAACAAAAAAAAAGAAAATCCGACTTGGTCTCCTATAGAGAAAGACTGCTTTAAGGCTGCAGCCACCCTTTTTCAATCAACAAACTATTGCCATTGACAAGTCTTCCATCCGCCAATCAAGGCTAGAGCCGAGAAGAGCGCACCAAACCCCGTCCCGAGCCCCTTCAACTAGTTTGTTTCACACCCGGTTTCGACCGTCCAATTCTTCCAACTTCTAGTCATGGTCACCATTTCGTTATCACCGCTACAGACTACTTCACCAAGTGGGTGAAAACAATACCAATGGTTAAGGCGCCGATGGGAAAGGTGTGGCATTCATTTACACTCATATTCTTTATGGCTTAGGTCGAGTGGCTTCTGCTCCTCCGCCCGCACAACTTCAACTAAACTATAGAATCCCCGAAAAGCCCTCTCCTTAGCCGGCGCAGCGTTGATATTGTATAACCTTAGGCGGCAGTTGAGTCACTCTCGTCCCTGGGTGGGGTTTAGTTCTTCCCCCCTATTTGGAAAAGAAAAAATGGCGAAGTCCATTTCTCCCTTACGTGACAAATCATTAAAAAAGCACCATTCTGACTTCCGACAACTATAAAAACAATCGAACAGGTGCGGGAATTTAATAAGCCAATAGCACTAGGCCCCTATTAGTCAAGCAAGACCCCCCAACGCCGAACTCTTCTATACCCTTCTTAGATAAGCACGAATCCCTAGGGACAGAGAACTTCAGTCTATCTTTTCCCAGATCATTGCACCTCAACCAATAACATTATCGGATGAGGATATAGATGCTAGTAGACACCCACCCCTAGATGCTGTCTACATTACCGCCTACGTAGGAGACAGCAGGATTAGACGAACAATGGTTTACAATGGGGAAGGAATCAACGTCTGCACCCTAGAAATCGCAGAAGCCCTAGGGATAAGCGAAGAAGACTTTACCCCTTGTATCACAACCGTCAAGGGTTATGCCGGGTCAACCCAAGAATCACTAGGGACTATTTGCCTTAATAAGGGGATGCAATCGAGAGAGTGACACAATTATTTTCCATGTAGTTCAGTGCAAGACCACATTCCACCCACTTTAAGGACGCATGTGGATACACGATCACGGTGCCGTCCCGTCCTCCTATCATAGATGTGTCAAATTCCCATTCCAAGGAGGAAGAACCATAGTGAGAACAGAGAAATACATACCCGAACCCCCGAGTACCAATTTCATGGACATGTTCCCATTATAGAAGCAAACAGTAAACCCATGCGAATCGAAGAGGTCTCAAACGACCAAAGACCTAGGGAACCACTCCCGAAGTCTCGAGGATGGCAAATAATGTGACAATCCGGGTACACACCTGGAACAGGCCTCGGAAAGAGATAAAACGGAATCATCAAACCTATAGAACCGTCACAAAGACCTAGGAACCAGGAAAACGGATATGACGGCTTTTCCTCACAAGAAGACACGGAATGGACACTAGCTAAACGATTTAAATCTTCAGGATCAGTTGAAAGCATAGACGACAGATCCTTCTCCACCCACAATTGGACTCAAAAATATCTTTGATCATAAGGAAGGGAAAAGGGGACTTAGGTTTTCAGCGTGCCCAATCCCATCCCCATAGTCCTTCTACCGACTGGGACCACCCGAAGAGACAAGTGTTTTGCCCTTCTCCCGTAGAGTATGGCTCCCCGTATCGTGTCTTTCTTGCATATCTATCCTTATTCTATTTTTGTGCCTAGACAGATGATAATAGATGTCCGTTCCCGGGATTTCTGCCATGATATTTAATATCATAGCGGACTTTATTTCTGAGGTGTGGTCTATCCGAATAGCTAGAAGCAGAGCGATAAGAAGAAGGAGGGAAAGCTTGAAATTGAAGCTTCATAATCGATCCGTCCTCCGTAGTGGGTCCCACCCCAGGAGGAGAGGCCCACCAGATATCACTCCTCCGCATAGGGATCGATGGATCAATGGAATATAATCGATATTGCTTGGTCGGAAGTGCCTCGTTCCTTCCACTTGATCGCCAGTTGGTTCATAGAAAGAGAGTATGTAATGAAATAATAAAGGTAAAAAGCACTTCCATCCCCCCGGAACCGGTTTCCTTTGTTTGCTACCAACCGATCGTTTTGTAGGTGAAGGGGCGAAGGCAATGGGAATCAAACAAATCCCATCGCTCCAATCGGAAAGCTAAACCTCATCTTTTGCCGGATGACAGGACGGGAAAGGGTAGCAGATCCATTCTTCGGAGGGAGTCTGACGATCCATTTCCAGATCCATACACAGATTCTCTAGTCGCAGATATACTTCTATTGCCGGGAGCATACCTCCGGATTATGGGGCCTTGGGATCACCATTAGCATTAGCGCGGGCGCCGGTCGCAGGAGCAAAGCAATAAAAAAAAGGTATAGACGGTGGTAAAAGCATCTGAGGAAGAAGTGGCAGGACCGGGACTAGCACCACCAGGCTGCTGACCACTTCAAACTGGGACTCTGGCCTGAGACTTGCTCATATGATTCTAAAGTCTACAGGAAAAAAAAAGGCTACTACTCCGACTTTGATCTCCTCTTTCAATATTCCGTGTAAACAAAACAACCGTGACTGCCCTTTCCGGTCTCCGAGCCTGAGTCAGGTACTCGCTTGGACTTGATTGAGACATTTGATCTCCCATTATGGCTTGCTGTCAAAGAAGGGAATACATGAGTCCTGAACATCAATCTGGTGGCTTTCTATGAGTCATGGACCATACAAAACAAGATCGGAATTGGTCGTGGACGAGATCTTCTTTTCGACCTTCCAGTTGACCTTCTCAATGACGGTTGCCTGAGAGTTGTCTTGGATCGAACTACTAGACTGTGACTGTACTACTTGTTCGACTCTTCCTACCTCTACCCTTTTTCAGTCTCGCTTTCGACCGGGCCGGGCAGCGGACTGGGAAGGCTCACTCGGAAGGGCTGGCTAGGAAAGGAGGTTTCTCAGGGGCAGGCAGGCTTGTGCAGCATGTAGAGTCGGGACTGGGCTCAAGAAAGGTAGAAGTGATCGGATCCCTCGTCACATAAGGCCATCCGGAAAGTCAACCTACTAATTGTCAGAGATAAAGATTTGGTACATGTAGGTGGGTCTTGACTCATCTGAACCCATTTTCTACAAGAAGAGAGCTACGAGCTAATAGCTAATAGTTAAGAGAATAACTGAAACTATCAACCGCGAAGACGAAATTGTTGACATCTCCCGAGGTAGACGCTCCCGAATCAGCTCCAGCAGGTAACATCATATTACAGAACAAACAAAAAGGAAAAAGTAACCATAGACTGATAGAAAGCATCTCTCTTTTCAAGTGGAAGAGAAAGACAATGCGCTCCCGGAGAACAGAATTCTCAGATGTCAACTGATCCATAAGCAAGGAACGGGAATTAATAAAGACATAATATCTCGAATGAGAAGAGAAAAAGTAAAATCCTCGTGGTGAGGAGGCAGCTTAGTCTCTGTGATAGCTCCCCGAACGCACAAGAAAAGGTAGAAGGAGCGAAAAGGAGTCTTTACCAACGGTAGATAGGAACCGAACTGTCTCCGGTCGATTCTACTTCGGTCGATCAAGAAGTGGAGTAGAAAAAGGACCACGTTCGGATAAACGAAGCCTCCTCATCCGGCGACGACAGAGGAAGCAACCTCTGCCCTCGAGAAGCTTCGAAAGATCGTATCGTAGCATGAGACCTACAACAAATCGAATGAAACCTGGCGAAAAAGAAGTGAACTATCCAAACAGGTGCCAGCTAGCCGGCCTTTTACTAAAATGGCTTTCCCAAGAGCTAACACAACTCTTTTATTTTATGGTACTTCCTGGTAAAGCTCTCTTCGTGGTAAGTGAAGCGCGTACCGCATCATTAAAATGCAATAGATGAAAATAAAGCCGATCCCTTCCAGGAAAGCCTCTTGGGGAACCATTCCCTGGTTCCTGCACTGAGGGCTCCCTTCATTATCTCTTGGATCACAAGAAATGATCCTATCCCGAACCCGTGGAAGTTCCTCCGCATTTGCACGATTGTGGTTATACACGCGCGAATTGCATATATTGCGTATAAAAGCGCCGGGCGCTTCTGGTGTTCGCCTGCGAAACCTACCTGGGCTAGATCTTCCGACTCTCGATTGGCGGGTTCCGAAGAAGACTGGCTTTCTAGGCTAAGGTAGCTTGTCTCGCCCGGCACGCAGGAGTACGTTGAAATCTTCGCTAAGACAATGGAAGGTGACGTATGTACAGCTGACGAGAGTGAAGCCGGGGTGGGGAAGTGCTATGAGACCCGTGCCCTCGGCTTATCCGTACGAGAAAACGGTTCCTGCAGCTTTGTTTGAGGAACGTTTATTTCGTCCTAAGACCTAGCTGATGAAGTCTGAGCTTACGTAAAAGGTAAATGGGAAAGACTTCTATGCGCAGGTAGAACGTGGGCACTGCTGTTGAGGATCTCTGTTCTCGCCTGGTTCTGTTTTCCTGAGCGGTATGGTTTTAGCCCATTTGATCAAGCCCAGCTGCTAACCGCATTCTCTCCCGATCATAAGAGAAGAAAGGCTTGCCAGCTCTATCAAAGGCGTATCCACGAAGACCACAATCATCGTCTGCTCGCCGGAAAGAAAGGAATAAAAGAAGAGCCCGGCCAATCCTCAAAAAGAATCATCTTATTGGACAAAGGGTAATTTGCTTAACCCATCCGTCTTAAGCGCGCAACAAGCAATCTCGCTCGCTCCTGTAGGTGGGAAGGGCCTAGCCTCAAGTGGGGCTGGAGAGCAGCTGCCCTGCCTTTCTCTAGTTGGTAATTTTAATATACCAAGGGTAAGGGGGCAAATAGGTTTTCAAATGAAAGTGGTGCTAGTGAGATGTATCTATCTGTACGAGATGCTACCTATGCCTTAGCCTCTGTGAACTAGATGTGCTTCTGGTGCTTTCGTTCCCTTCTTCTCTTTTCTATCTTTTCTTCCAAGTAGGCTGCTCAGCCAGCAATCTCGGTTGCTTTTTGTGACTCATTTCATTCGAAGTCCCCATCTTTGGTGGGCTTCCGGATGGACCATTCCTTCTTTCCATTTCCGATTCCAGCCTAGAAGTTCTTGAATCAACCTTAATTGAAAATGGAACAATCATTCACTAGCAGCATGATCCCTACTTTAACTGCTTCCTCTCCCAGACTCGATATTAGTCGAAATCTATTGACCTTTTCTTCTTTGAATTCTACCCTTCTCTTTCGAATTTATGGTTCTCATTCGATCTCTCAAGTGGGAAAGCCTTCTTCTTTAAGACTGCTTTCTCATTCCTACTCTTCTACCCCTAGTCTCAATTCTCAAGAAGTGAGCGAGACGGCAAGTCTGCCTTGTCCAGAACTGAAAGCAAGCAAGAAAGCTAGCCATCTTCGACCTCATCTTCTGGCCACACTTCCTCGGGCCGATTTACGACCTGAAGTCACTCGAGAAGTAGTGGTGATCTTCTATGTCCTATCTTTCGGTTCACAATATCCTTATTCCGACCTGTTTAGGAAAGGCAAGAGCATCTCCGCTAGCCAGCTAAGCTAGCCTGGTCATTCAAAGCTATCTTCCGACTGCGCACTCTATTCCATCCCTCGGCCACTCTTCTTTCCTTCCTCGCTTAAGGTCTCAAAGGGTAATGTATGAGAAGCTAGCGTCTCGCTTCAAATAGGAGCTAACCAAGCGTAGGCCTTATTCTAGTATCGCATCAAGGGAACTCCCATGGGAAAAAGACCTTCACTCTCGTATAGGGGTGGTGAAGCTGGCAGACCGCCCTCGCCCTTGTGACATCAATCACTCAAGCCAAGTGCCGGCATAGGCGGACACGGAAAGTGAACTACGCTAACGGTCACCGGTGGGAACCCTTATGAGAGACGGGGCCCGTAGTGGGGTAGTTTAAGGATAGGAATTCCACTGAAGTTAGGGATTCGCAGTAGAGCTGCTATCAGGAAGAAGTCTACTAAGGCTTGTGGGCATATCGGAGATCTGGTCAGGAAAATGGGGCAATTTAAGGCCCGTGGGGTCTCGTCTGTTACCTTATGGCACCCGGCATTCGGCTGTAGTCAAGTTGGCCTCCACGAGGCTTCCGCTAGGAGAGTCTCCCGATATCAGATATCACTGTTGATTGTGCAGTTGGTTCCAAGCGGCACGAGTCGTTGTGGAAGATGCTGCAGAGGGAGCAAAGGCAAGGCAGTAGGAGCAGTATAGGCTCAGGATTCTATGATGAGATGCGCTCCAATCACGGTTGGTCCACCTTACGGCTTGGAAATCGAAAGTCTTAGGAATGGCTCTACTATTCCGTTGCGAGTGTGATAGTGTGAAGTGAAAGGAAGGCTGGGACATAGGGACATCGTAAGCTCTAGCCAGCCGTCGACTAGGCGTACACTTGGGACGCTACGAGGCATCAGCTATTTCGGTGGTTGTTGGTGGGCTAACAGCTAGCGGAGTGAGGAGGAAGAACTATTTTACACCCGAAGCGAAGGAAACCGAAACGAAAGTCCAACTGTCGCAAGCCTGCGAGAAAGAAGTGTGTAAGGTCAGTCGTTGGGCAAGTCTAAGGGCTAGTTCCTGTGGAAGTTTCCGCTGTCCCAGTTCGAGTTGTTGGTCCAGTTGGTGGGCTAGTGTAGGTTGTTAGTTTAGGT